GATGAAAAACGTAAAAAGAAAGAGGAAGATGAAAAACGTAAAAAGAAAGATAAAAAAATTTTGAGAATTCTTATTTTGAGAGCTCGTCTGGACGAGGAACTTGAAAAACGTAAAAAGGCAGAGAAAAAAATGAAAGAGAAAACATTTTTTAGAACTATTATAGAACAACCCCCGGATTATGACTTCGGGGCATCCACGTACAATCCACAAAATAAAACTAAATTAATAATGTCGCGTATGCGCGAAGCTACTCTGCGGTGGATTAACCATTGTGATTATGAGTGGTGGATTGACCATTGTGATTCTGAAGAGAACAAGAAATAAAGGGAAGTTCCAATTTTGTTAACTAAAAAAAAAAGGGGGGGGTTGAAGATCGACTGCAGTTACTAATTCATGATCTGGCATGTACAGAATGAAAACTTCAAATTTTTTTATTTACTATATATTATATTTTTATTTACTATATATTATATATAGTAAATAAAAAAAAATTGATACATAAAATAAATACAAGAAGAGATAAAAAGAAATTCGTCCGCGCCCTATATATTTTATCCCCTCTCCTACAAAGAAACTTGTAACACCAATTCCATTAGTAATTCCATCAATTACTTGTCGATCAAAAAAGGAAATTAGTTCAGCTAACCCTCTTATACCCCTAGTTAAGGTTGTTGAATAAAAACTGTCAATGTAACCACGATTATATGACCAATTATATATCACATTTATTATTTGTTCCCAGAAACTTCTCTTAGGACCTATTTTTAGAAATGAATTAATTAAGTCTAAATTTTGAAAAGTTGAAAAAACAGGCTTATATAAGAGAGACGCTATAAATATTCCGAAAGACGCGATAGTTACCGAAAAAATCATATTTGTAAAAAAATCATACCAATCCACAGAATTACTCGAGTTTGAATGTAAAAGATTTATCGACGGAGTTAACCATTTGGATAATACATCAAAATATATGCCCCCTTGATCAGGAGCAAAAGGAATTCCTATAAATCCGATGAATAAAGTAAATAATACCAATACAAGAAGTGGCAATAGCATAGTATTATCTGATTCATGGGGGTACTGGGAAAGCTTTTTATTGGAAAAATGAGTAATAGTAATAAGGGATCGCATTTTATTTCTTACATTACCATCAATTGCATACGTTTTTTTTGAAAAAAGCAAAGCACTTTCCTTATTATTGATTGATGATAAAACAAAATTTTGTTTTATCGCTTTCGACCCTTCTTTGCCCCATATAGAGATTGAATAGCCCAAGCTATTTTGTTTGCCACTGAAATTTTGCAAATGGACATTTAAATGCCCTTCAAAAGTAAGTAAATATATTCGAAACATATAAAATGCAGTTAATCCTGCTGTGAAACAAGCTATTATCGCGAAAATGGGTGAATACAACCAACTATCATTAAGAATAATGTCTTTGGACCAAAAACAAGCAAGAGGTGGAATACCGCAAATGGAAAGTGTACCTAATAAAAAGGTAGTTTTTGTAATTGGCACATATTTTGTTAAGCCTCCCATAAGAGCCATATTCTGACTTTTATCTGGCGAATATCCAATAATGGTTTCCATTGAGTGAATAATCGATCCGGATCCTAAAAATAATAATGCTTTCGAATAGGCATGCGTAATTAAATGAAATAAAGCAGCTCGATAAGATCCCATACCTAAAGCTAACATAGTATAACCCAATTGAGACATTGTAGAATAGGCTAAACTTTTCTTAATATCTTTTTGAGCAAGAGCCAAAGTGGCTCCGAATAGTATTGTTATTATACCTACCAAAGAAATCAAATTCATTACGTAAGGTAGAGTGGTAAAAAGAGGAAGAAATCGAGCTACAAGAAAAATTCCCGCTGCTACCATAGTAGCAGCGTGGATAAGAGCTGAAATAGGAGTAGGCCCTTCCATAGCATCGGGTAACCATACATGAAGGGGGAATTGTGCCGATTTCGCAACTGCACCGACGAATAATAGGGAGGCACACAAAGTAAGAAATTCGGAATTGACTCCATCATTAGCAATTAAGTTATTGGTTATTTCGAACAAATCCCGAAATTCGAAACTACCCGTTATAAAATAAAAACCTAGGATTCCTAATAATAAACCAAAATCCCCTACACGATTAGTTACAAAGGCTTTTTGGCAAGCATTTGCCGCAATTGGTCGTGTGAACCAAAACCCTATTAATAAATAGGAACACATTCCAACCAATTCCCAAAAAATATAAATTTGTATCAAATTGGAACTAGTAACTAATCCCAACATGGAAGCATTGGAAAAACTCATATAAGCAAAAAATCTCAAATAGCCTTGATCATGAGACATATAATTGTCACTATAAATAAGAACCATTATTCCAACAGTAGTAATTAATATTAACATAATGGACGTAAGTGGATCGATCAAGTAACCAAATTCTAAAGAAAAATCATTATGGATAGTCCAGGACCATACGTATTGATATATAAAACTGCCATTCATTTGTTGAATAGACAGATCGGCTGAAAAAATCATAATGATACTTAGTAATAAAATACTAGGAAAGGCCCATATACGACGAAGACTTTTTGCTGCTGTAGGGACAACGAGAAGTCCGATTCCTATTGCTATAGGAACTGGAAGTGGAACCCAAGGTATGATCCATGCATATTGAGATGTATATGCCATAAGAAATTTTTTTTTTTTTTTTTTTTATTGTTTCCAATTCACCAGTTTTTATCTCTTTCGGAAAGAGAAAGTAATAAAAAAAAATCAAGATATCAAAGAGTTCAAATATAATTTGAAATTGTAATCATTATGATTTTTTATTCTTTCAAAAGATAAACATTTAAACTATTCAAATCAAGAAGTTACTATTGGTCAAATGATAAGATAAAGTCATTGGAAAAAATTACTAGTTAGTGATTAACTAAGATATTTAGAAAAATAGAAAATATAAGATTATAAACCATTCCATTATTATGATTACGAAAATTTATATCTCTAAAAATATCTATAGAATAGGGAAAAATAATTATATCAAAAAGTAAAATGAAAGTATTTGATTCTAGTATGAATCATAATATCCGCCAAGAACTTAACCAGATAAACAGAAAAAACTTTATTATTTTAATAAAATTATCCGGAATCATTAACTAATTAGTTGTGGAACTCATTGAGTTGCTTACGCTCCTTCCAACCAATCAAATAAATTTTGTTTATGGGAACTCTAGGAGATCTGTCATTTTGTTATCCTTGACCTCAGTTCTAATATAACTGAAATAAGAAAGTACGAAAAATGTTCTTTATTTTCAAGTCAGGTATCTCTTAACCAATTAACTACTAACTCATTCTAATTTTAGAATTTTTTTTAGGTATACTTTCTTAATCAATTAGAATTACTAGAAATCAATTTTAAATTACAATAGATTTTGTAAAAAGTAGGTAAGGGTTCTGAAACTTTTCGATTAATTTTTTAAAATTAAATGTAACACGACGAGAATATCCGGAGATTCAAAATTAAAACCTTTTTGATTCTTTTATTATTAAAAAAAGCAATTCAATTTTTATAGCAGTAGAACCCGCTGAAACAGATCCGAATAAAGAGCCATAATATAATTTATATTTCGAATTTTGAACAATAGATGTCTTTCACATTTAACTATAATAAAGAGTAACCTCTTCATTTTTGAATGGCAGTTCCAAAGAAACGCACTTCTCTGTCAAAAAAGCGTATTCGTAAAAACATTTGGAAAAAAAAAGCGTATTGGGCGGCGGTAAAAGCATTTTCATTAGCAAAATCTATTTCTACCGGGAAGTCAAAAAGTTTTTTTTGCGCGACAAACAAGTAATAAAGTTTTAGAATAATCTAAATTGATATGAGTCGATGAATTGGCTAATTGAATTTAACAATTTAGTAAGAGGAATCTTACTCATTAACTAATATTCTTATTTTGAACTGATCAATAGAAAATTTTATTTGATTTTGTGATATGTAGAATAAAAATTTTTAAGTCCAAGATACGGGGGTTTTATCTCTATGTAGGTTTTTGCAGGATGGGGATTATAATCTTCCCCATCGATTTTCAAAAAAAAAATTTTTTGAGTTCTCCGCTTGGATTGAGAACAGACCTTTCTAGTTCCAATTGTTACATTCCAGAAGAGCTTAACTTAAACTGCACGAAAAACCATGACATTGTTAAAACAAAACTATCACCATTCCATAACTAAAGATTCTTCAACGTTCAAATCTAAATTCTTTTTTACTTTTTCAAGAATATTGCATTGAATTGGCTCTTTCAATCTCGACGATTGAATGTGGATGAGCTATTATAATTTCGATCACGCCGCTATGGTGAAATCGGTAGACACGCTGCTCTTAGGAAGCAGTGCTAGAGCATCTCGGTTCGAGTCCGAGTGGCGGCATCTTCGAAAAGAAATAGAATAAATCCTATAATGAATTCAATTCCAAATTTACATTCTATCGTTGAAAGACCTTTTTTTGGTTAGGATTTCTTTTTATGATATTTTTGACTTTAGAACATATATTAACTCACATCTCTTTTTCGATTATTTCTATTTTAATTACAATTTATTTGGTGACCTTATTAGTCCATGAAATGGTAGGATTGTTTAATTCGTCAGAAAAAGGACTGATAGTTACCCTTTTCTGTATAACAGGAATTTTAGCTATTCGTTGGGTTTATTCTGGGCATTTCCCTTTAAGTAATTTATTTGAATCATTAATGTTCCTTTCATGGAGTTTTTCCATTATTCATATGGTTCCCTATTTTACGAACCAAAAAAATCATTTAAGTGCAATAACCGCACCAAGTGCTATTTTTACCCAAGGCTTTGCTACTTCAGGTCTTTTAACTGAAATGCATCAATCCACAAAATTAGTACCCGCTCTCCAATCACAGTGGTTAATGATGCACGTAAGTATGATGGTATTGAGCTACGCAGCCCTTCTATGTGGCTCATTATTATCAATAGCTCTTATAGTAATTACATTTCGAAAAAATGTAAAAATATTTGGTAAAAACAAAAATATCTTAATTGGTCCATTTTCCTTTGGCGTGATTCAATATGTGAATGAAATAAACAATGTTTTACGAAACACTTTTTTTATTTCATTTAGAAATTATCATAGGTATCAATTGATTCAACAATTGGATTGTTGGAGTTGTCGTGTCATTAGTCTAGGGTTTATCTTTTTAACCATCGGTATTCTTTCAGGAGCAGTATGGGCTAATGAGGCATGGGGATCATATTGGAATTGGGATCCCAAGGAAACTTGGGCATTTATTACTTGGACTATATTCGCAATTTATTTACATACTCGAACAAATAAAAATTTGCAAGGCGTAAATTCTGCAATTGTAGCTTCTATGGGATTTCTTATAATTTGGATATGCTATTTTGGGGTAAATCTATTAGGAATAGGGTTACATAGTTATGGTTCATTCACACTAACCTCTAATTGAAGAAAAGATCTTACGAGTACAATACATAACATAGGAATCTCGTTTATAACGAGAGTTCGTAGGAGTTTTTGAGAACCTTGTGAATAACTATTTTATGTTTATGGTTCTCAAAAACTCCTAATTATCTAATTAAAATAAAAAATTTTATTAGAATTTTCTTATTATCTTATTGTGTGTGTTTTTTTATTAAATTTATTTTTCATTTTTTATTTTATTGTATGTATTATTGATGAAAACTATCTATAAAAATAATTAGATAAAATAGCTTCTACCTTGTCAACTGATAGTGCAAAAACAAAATCCGGATAAATACCAATACCTATTACGGGTAGAAGGATACAGATCGAAACAAATAATTCTCGTGGTCCAGAATCTAATAAATTTGATATTGGAACATTAAATTGCTTGTATCCATAGAAAATCTGGCGTAACATCGATAATAAATAAATAGGAGTTAATATCATTCCAATTGCCATTACAAACGTAATTAAGATTTTTGGCATTAAAAAGAATTTTTGACTAGTTATTATACTAAAAAATACTATCAATTCCGCAACAAAACCGCTCATTCCTGGCAATGCAAGAGAAGCCATTGAGAAACTACTGAACAGTGTAAAAATTTTTGGCATCGGGATAGCTATTCCCCCCATTTCGTCGAGATAAACAAGACGTATTCTATCGTAACTCGTTCCTGCTAAGAAAAAAAGTGCAGCACCGATAAATCCATGAGAAATCATTTGCAAAATGGCCCCGTTGAGTCCCGTATCCGTTATGGAACTAATTCCTATAATTGTGAAACCCATATGAGATACGGAAGAATAGGCAATTCTTTTTTTTAAATTACGTTGACCGGGAGATGTTGAAGCTGCATAGATTATTTGAAAAATGCCCATTATGATCAACCAGGGAGAAAATAAAGAATGCGCGTGGGGTAATAATTCCATATTGATCCGAACCAATCCATACGCTCCCATTTTTAATAAGATTCCGGCTAAAAGCATACAGGTACTGTAATGTGCTTCTCCATGGGTATTCGGTAACCATGTATGTAGGGGTATGATCGGCAGTTTGACAGCATAAGCAATAAAAAATCCAAAATAGAATATGATTTCTAATGCTATAGGATAGGATTGATTGGCTGAGGTTTCAAAATTTAATGTTGGTTCATTGGAACCATATAAACCCATACCTGGAACTCCCATTAAGAGAAAAATCGAGCCTCCTGCCGTGTACAAAATAAACTTTGTAGCTGAGTACAAACGTTTCTTCCCTCCCCACATGGCTAGAAGTAGGTAGACAGGAATTAATTCTAACTCCCACATGATGAAAAAAAGTAAAAGATCTCGAGAAGAAAATGATCCTATTTGACCACTGTACATTGCTAACATCAGGAAATGGAACAATCGCGAATCCCGAGTAACTGGCCAAGCCGCTAAAGTAGCTAAAGTAGTAATGAATCCTGTCAGTAAAATGGGTCCTATGGAAAGTCCATCGATTCCGAGTCTCCAGTGAAAATCAAAAAAATTAATCCATTTGAAATCCTGTTCCAATTGGATTAATGGATCGTCCAATTTAAAATGATAAGAAAATGCATAGGTGGTTAAAAGGAGTTCTAATAAACAAATAGAAATAGTATACCACCTGATTACCTTATTGCCCCTATGGGGCAAAAATAAAATTGAGGAACCCGCCAATATCGGAAAAATAACAATTATTGTTAACCAAGGAAAAGAATTCGTGGTAAAGACAAGATACGCTTTGGCCAGAAAACCCCGTACCTCTAAAATCATTATATATCGTTTTTGAGAGTACGGGGTTTTGTCGGTAAAGAGAAATCAAATGGGTGTAAGTGGAGTTTTTTGCAACGTATCAATAAGTCAATAAGCTAGCCCCATACTGCGGGTTGTCTCATGCCATAAATAAACCCGTACACTCAAGAAATCTGTTGGACAGGCGGATTCACACCTTTTACAACCTACACAGTCCTCTGTTCTTGGGGCCGAAGCAATTTGCTTAGCTTTACATCCGTCCCAGGGTATCATTTCTAATACATCTGTGGGGCAGGCTCGTACACATTGAGTACACCCTATACATGTATCATAAATCTTTACTGAATGTGACATTGGATCTATAAAATTTTTGAACGTCATAAATTTTCGATCTAGTAAATTAGTAAATGAGTCATAGATTTATACACCAGACGAATCAATGATTTAGATTTACCAGAACTTGTTTGTAATCAATCTACTTCTGGATCTGCTCATGAGAGAAGGCCAAGATACTTTGATTTCTTACGTTTTAGCAAAAACGGTCATAGGTTTCTGGTTTATACCGCACATGTTAATTTGAATTAGTGAATATTCCTTATTTTTTATTTATATGTAAATACCTATGATTACCACTATTTATTGCTCATTACTATTTATTTAGCAAATTCGATTGATTGATACGAGTTGATTTTATGTTACGATGAATTGATGAAACAATAGCTAAGCCAATAGCTGCTTCAGCGGCTGCAATAGCTATAACAAAAATCGAGAAAATGTCTCCTTTTAATTGGCGACTATCAAATAAATCAGAAAATGTTACGAAATTCATATTAACCGCATTCAGTATAAGCTCAAGACACATAAGTGCTCTTACCATATTTCGACTTGTAATCAATCCATAGATGCCGATGGATAATAAATAGGCACTTAAAACAAGTACATGTTCGAGCATCATTGAACTACTCCTCATCAATTCAATCTCGATTCATTTCAATATGAACAATAATTCAATCGATTCGATTGACTAGAATATAACAAGTCCATAATAAAGAAAAGTATTGGTAATAGATCGAACTAAAACATTGACCTTTTAATACATGAAGAATCTTAAAATTAAAATGGAATTGAAGGAAAATAGAGGAGATAAGACAGAACAACTGAAGTCCTTTTTTCGTATTTATTACTTTACTGACGAGCCATAGCAATTGCACCGATCAAGGCAACTAAAAGAATTATAGAAATAAGTTCAAATGGAAGAAAGAAATCTGTTGATAAATGAATTCCAATTTGTTGACCATTATTTATCAAATCTTGCTCTATAATTTGGTTTGATCTTGTGGTCCAAATAATACCGTACCATGACGTATCTGAGATAGTAGTAATTAGTGAAACTAAAATACTTGTACAAACCAGTGAAGTGATCCCATCTCCAACGGTCCAAAGATGGAAATCGTTATAATATTCTGAGCCATTCATGAACATAACAGCAAATACAATTAAGACATTTATGGCACCCACATAAATAAGAAGTTGTGCAGCAGCTACAAAATGGGAGTTCGATAGAATATGAAATAAGGATATACACGCAAGAACCAATCCCAATGAAAAGGCAGAATAAATTGGATTGGTAAATAATACTACTCCTAAACCGCCGACTATAAGACCCAACCCTAAAAATACTAAAAGAAAATCATGTATTGGCGCAGGTAAATCCATTATATGTAAAATAGGAGAGAATTAAATTCGAAATGTTTCATGACCTTATTGACCAGACCAGGAAAAAAGACATTACCCTATTTTTTTTTTTTATAAAAAAAAAAAAATACAAATATAGAATATTTTTTCCGATTTTGAAATCATCACAGAACAGATATATGAATATATTTTCTTTTCAATACAAAGCACGTCATGAGTCTCACTAATCTTTGATTAGCATTCTGAGTTATTGACTAAGCAAAATGAAAGAAGTTTCGTTCCTTTAGAGCAAAACAGAATTTTAAGAAGTGGTAATTGTTATTGAATCGAGAGTTTTACCCGTGGTTTTTTATTGGAGTTGAATTCATAATTGTTTGGATTGTGTAATCTCCAATTATTGACATAGGTAACCGACCCAAAGCAATTTGATTATAATTCAATTCGTGACGATTATAAGTAGAAAGTTCATATTCTTCAGTCATTGATAAACAGTTTGTTGGACAATACTCGACGCAGTTACCACAAAATATACAGATTCCGAAATCAATACTGTAATTAAGCAATCGTTTCTTTCGAATATCAGTTTCCAATTTCCAATCAACAACGGGTAGATCGATAGGGCATACACGAACACATACTTCACAAGCAATACATTTATCAAATTCAAAATGTATTCGACCGCGGAAACGTTCCGATGTGATCAATTTTTCATAAGGATATTGAATAGTTATAGGTAAACGATTTGCGTGGGATAAGGTAATCATAAAACTTTGACCAATATACCTTGCTGCTCGGACTGTTTGTTGACCATAATTCAAGAACCCGGTTACCATAGGGAACATATCGTGAATATCTATAAATAATTTAATGTTTCTTTCTCTTGGTTTAGAAAAGTTTTGAATTGAAAATATCCTATGTCTTCACAGTGAAAGCAGTTGAGAAGAAGTTGTCAATAATAGATTACCTAAAGAAACAGGTAAAAGAAATTTCCACCCAAGATTCAATAGTTGGTCCATTCTCATCCTAGGTAAAGTCCACCTTGTTGTGATAGGAATGAATAAGAACAAAAAAGCTTTAGCTAATGTAATAAAGAGACCTATTGTCGTTTCAAAGACTCCGCGCACTTCATTAATTCCCCAAAGATCTGGCATAAATATGTACGGAATAGAGAGATTCCAACCGCCCAAGTAAAGAACTGTTACAAATAATGAAGAAACTAATAGGTTTAGATAGGAAGTAACATAAAATAAACCAAATTTTATACCGGAATATTCGGTTTGATAACCCGCAACTAATTCTTCTTCTGCTTCTGGTAAATCAAAAGGTAATCTCTCACATTCTGCTAGGGAAGAAATTAGAAAAACCATAAACCCTATAGGTTGACGCCATAGATTCCACCCCCAAAAACCATATTTTGACTGCGCCTCGACTATATCAACTGTACTTGAACTGTTAGATAATCATAGTCGATGATAACATCACTGGTCTCATCGCTATTGCAAAACCGTACATGAGACTTTGGCTTCATACGGCTCCCCCATGGCCACAAATAAATATAAGGACTGAATTTTTTCGATATGTTTTGTTTGTAGAGTAGATCGGGTAAAGATACATCGGAGAGTCCAAAATTAGACCAATGCAATTCTGTCTGCTATAAATATATAAATAACAAAAAAGCGCTTCTGAATTGATCTTATCCTTTAGAATTTAAATTGGTCTTTGTTCAGTAATAACTCAATCCTTAAATAAAATACTCATAAAAAATTCAACTTATATCTTTTAATTACGAAAAAAATTCGACATTCTATTAGTTCTTGTATCATGATAAGAATTCTATCTGTATTAATACGGATAAATAAATCATTTTTTTTTTTTTCATTGGAAATGCACTCCATTTCTTTCGTTCTTATTCTTCTTTCTCAAAGAAATCTAAAGAAAATAAAGGATTACTTCGTTCCTGATAGTACTTTCTTTAATCAGTGGATAGGAGCATACTCTGGATCGGGATCGTGGGGAAGTACTGCTCGATTGTTTCTACTAACTTAAAGCCCCCTTAGGATTCCTTTTTTGCGGAAATACCCTTTAAGGATAACTTACATTATCTCCATTACAAATCCTTTGTGTACCTTGGTATTCCTAACCGTCCACTAATTTTTTCTCGACCCCCGGTATGGTACTACAAACAATAGTAAAAAAAAAAAAAAGACTCCATACAGGTTAATCGTTTATACCCGCTTCAAACTACGGTGAATAATTCACCAATTCTGGGGATTCTGTTGCTTATATTTACTTTTTAAAAATTCTTGTACCTAGGGAATGAGACTCAAATTTTTACTGCCAATTTATAAGCTGTTTTGTTTCACTCATATTACTATCTGGTTTAGTTCATCGCTCTGAATGATGAATACAAAATAAATATTTTTATTCAATAGGTTCAATCTTTTTCCTAGAATGAAAAAAAAAATAGGTAAAGTAAAAAAGAGCGAATGTTCTAACGAATCGCACGTAGAGAAATTGATAAAACACATGGAGTTAATGGTATTTCATAACTAATCGATTGAGCAGCAGCTCGGAGACCACCTAAAAAGGAATATTTATTATTCGATCCATATCCTGACATAAGAAGTCCAATAGGGGCAATACTTGAAATTGCAATCCATAAAAAAACACCGATACTGAGATCGGCTAGAACAAGGTGATAGCCAAAAGGAATTACTGAATAACTTAGTAAAATGGATATAACCGCTATAGAAGGTCCGATACTGAATAAACGAATATCCCCTCTAGAGGGAAGAAGATCCTCCTTGAAAAGTAGTTTAGTCCCATCTGCTAGAGCTTGAAGAATTCCCCAAGGCCCTGCGTATTCGGGTCCAATACGTTGTTGTATCCCCGCAGATATTTGTCTTTCTAACCACACAATAACTAGTACCCCTATTAGGATTCCCGATAAAGGAGTAAAAATAGGAACAAGCAGCCCTATGAGTCCATAAACCTCTTTTAAGGATTCCGATCTGGAAAAAGAATTGATAGCTTGTTGTACTTTTGTCGTATCAATTATCATTTCAACGATCAACTTCTCCCATAATGATATCTATACTACCTAGTATTGTCATAATATCAGCCAATTTCATTCTTTTAACTAGCTGAGGAAGAATTTGCAAATTGATAAACCCTGGCGGACGAATTTTCCATCTCCAAGGAAAAACACTCTGATCTCCTATCAGAAAAATTCCCAATTCTCCCTTCGGGGCTTCTACTCTCACATAAAGTTCTTGTTTCGACAATTCAAAAGTGGGGGAAGGTTTTTTACTAATGAATCGATAATCAAAATCATTCCATTCGTAATCCCTTGCTCTATCAAAACGCCGTACCTCTAAATTCTCATAAGGCCCCCCCGGAATTCGTTCCAGAGCTTGTTGAATAATTTTTATAGATTCCGTCATTTCACTAATTCGGACTAAATAACGAGCTAATGAATCTCCTTCTTTTTGCCATTGTACTTCCCAATCAAATTCGTCATAACACTCATAATGATCAACTTTACGAAGATCCCATGGAATTCCGGAAGCTCGTAGCATGGGTCCGGATAAGCCCCAATTTATTGCTTCTTCTCCACTAATAAAGCCCACTCCTTCAACTCGTTCCAAAAATATAGGATTCTGCGTAATAAGATTTTGATATTCAATAATCCCTGTTAGAAAATAATCACAGAAATCCAAACATTTATCGATCCAGCCATGAGGTAGATCGGCAGCTACTCCCCCGATACGGAAAAAATTGTGCATCATTCGCATGCCGGTGGCAGCTTCGAATAGATCATATATCAACTCTCTCTCTCGAAAAATATAGAAGAAAGGGGTCTGCGCACCGATATCCGCCATAAAAGGGCCAAGCCATAACAAATGAGAAGCTATACGGCTCAATTCCAGCATAATGACTCTAATATAGCTGGCTCTTTTAGGTACTTGAATATTTCCCAACTGTTCCGGTGCATTTACCGTTATTGCCTCTGTAAACATAGTAGCTAAATAATCCCAACGTGTTACATAAGGCAGATATTGTATAATGGTTCGATTTTCTGCAATTTTTTCCATTCCTCTGTGTAAATAACCCAATACGGGTTCACAGTCAATAACATCTTCGCCATCAAGAGTAACAATGAGTCGAAGAACACCATGCATTGATGGGTGGTGAGGACCCATATTGACTATCATGAGATCTTGTCTTGTAGTTGGTACAGTCATATATTTTTCTCCGATTCATTATTCCATTAATTGCTGAAAACGAAGTTCATCAAAATGAATAAAATAATCTAATATAAATATAATAAATCAAATAATTTAAAATGAACTTAACGAGTTTTTGGCTCGCGAATATCCAATAGATTTATTAATTCTTTATAACGTACTCTATTTTTCTTTGACAAATAGGCCAGTAGCCGTTGACGTTTTCCCAGAATTTTCTGAAGACCTCTCTGGGATAAATAATCTTTTCTGTGCAATTCTAAATGTGAAGTAAGTCTGCGTAGCCTGTTGGTGAAACTGAATATTTGAAATTCAACAGACCCCCTATTTTCCTCTTTTTCTTCTTGCGAAATAACCGAGATGAATGAATTTTTTACCATAATTCTTTGCCCCTCCCTGTGTTTTTTATTTATTTTTTTTTACAAATATGGATTTTAGCGATCTGTAATAATAATTCATTTTAATTTGTTATACACAATAAATATAAATTAATCTGGATTTATTCATATACTTCTTTTTTTTATTAAATTAATAAATCCAATTTTTCAATTTTCGAATATAAATACAAAAAGAGGATAGATGCTCAATTTTGCACCCCAAAATTTGGATCTAAGATGAGAGGATTCCCCCAATTCATTTCTGATCTGATAAAATCATTGAATCAGTATCATGTACCATAATGTAACAAGTGTTACATTATGGTACATGATCCATAAGAAGTGTATCATCAACTACGCGGATACATGTGTATTCTTAACATACTGAAACGACTACCATTATAGGTATCAAACCAATAGCGATTCATGCAAGCTAAATCTTCTAATCGATAATTTGGCCAAAGAAACAATTTTAACTTCATCAAATTTTTTGTATCTTTATCAAGATGCCGTCCTTTATTAAAAAATGGGACACAGTTACTTTCATTGTTACCATTGCAAAATACTGTATTTCTATCCCCAACATTTACATTCTTCGAATTTAAACAAATTCGAATTCTCAATTCTCTACGACGTTTAGGAGATAAAATATTTTCAAGAACAAGCCAATCATAATGATTTTTGTCTTTATTCCTAAAAAACCTTTGATGTCGTGCAATGGATTTATCAAGACCCCACCTAGTAACATTTCGTTTTTTCTTATTTCTTTTTTCCCAATTTCTTTTTATCTTATCAACATTGCTTTTTTCTTGGTATCCTCGATTAGTTTGGTACTTATTTTTATGTATCAGTGAAATAGCTAGGATTTGATACATAATAAATTTCTCATCCCAATTTATAGATATCCGATTTGGTTCAACAAGCAATGTTCCGTTTTTTAGTAATTTTGCAACAGTTAAAGTTTTCGCATTTGGCACTACATCCATACTAAGTTCGCCTCTTCTAATAGAGGCTATGGCAATTTTCTTTGGGTTTTCCAATCTAAGCAGTAGACAAAATACTCTGATATTATTGATCATTTTTTCAGTCACAAGATCATCCCATTTTAATTGAAAACCATAAAACCTTTTCAGAAAAAAATCTAATTCCACTATTACAGCGAGCATAGATGGCTTTTTATTTTTGGTTTTGGGTTTTTGACTGTCTGATCCTCCCGCATTATCTTTTTTCTTTTCTTCTTTATCTTTTTTTTCTTGGTTTGATGAATCCGATCCCTGATTCCCCTTTTTTTGTGTCTCTGATTGAATATTTCCTTGTACTGGCTTCTTTTTTTTAGTTTCTAATTTGTTTTGATTAGAGAATATCTGCTGAAAGTCATTTTTTTGTTCTTCTTCGAGATTGTTTTGTGAACCAAGGTTATCATTTCCATTTAAATTTAAAGTAAGGGAATTTATTGGGATGATCCAAGGTTGCATCCTATATGCATCATAAAGTGACACTAATTCTGGGAAAAACCAATCGTCCATATCAGATATAGGCTTATATTGTATTTCTTCATTCATTTTCATCCAGTTAAAGGAAGTTATTGTTGGATTGGCTAGGTTGATTTTTTTACGAATCAAGCTAGAAAAAGAATCCTTCTTATCACTTTGCTCAATTATTTGATAATAATTAGCCAGAGTTTTTTTATTTTTTTTATAAACAGTGACCTCACTTTCCATATTTGTCCAGCGCTTAATATTGATTTTTGTTTTAAAAGAAAAATCCAAAAATTTCCAATCAAAATATTTTCTATCCAAATTTCGATTCGTATCAGAATTTTCTATTAGATAATTATTAAGAGATATATCTACCGGCATATAAACATTTTTAGGATTAGACGTGTTGTAATTATCGAGAAACTCTTCGTCTTCATTTCTTGATCTGAAAAAATATGAGTCCTTCTTATCTTTATAATGAAGCCAGTTATGGGCTAAACGATCATATTTGTAGTTTTTCAATTTCTTTTTTTGATTCAGTATTGAATCCACTGCAAAATTTTTGTGTTTCTCGTAATGAATTAATTGGTCTTTTTCATCTAAATCAAAATTTGGTGATTTTTTAGTTTGACCTATACAACTTTGATGAATTTTTTTTTGCCATTTTTTCGCTAATAATCGAGACCAGCTAGTCTGAGATATAATGTATTGATAGGGATAATGTTTTAACGCGTTTTTCCATTGTCTTTTAAAGGAATTCTTTATTCTATCCTTAAGAAAAAGAAGTTTTCCCTGATATTGAAGTACAGATCTCAAGTGATTTGTGTTAAAACCTGAGGTTTGGGATAATTTGTAAAAAACATATGCCTGTGACAAGGAAGCTGGTTCAGAAAAAATAGGTGAATTTTTTTTACTAATATTAGTATTAGAAAATAATTTTTTTATAGTCGAAATAAAACGAATTGTATTTTGATTTGTTTCATCAATTCTTTCTTGATTTATTTTTTCGGTTAAATTATTTTTATCAAAAATTTTGTTTTTTAATTCAAGTAATTTAAGAAAGAGTTTTACAACGATTTTTATAATTTTTATTTTTTCTTTAATTTTTTTTTGAATAGATAAAAGAATCTCTATGTAAAGCCTTTCAATAAAAATTTGTAAAAAATAATAACATTTACGTTTTAATCGGGTACTTCTTCTTTTTAATATTTTTAATATATGCCAAATATCTTTCGGTGATTCTAATCTCTTATCATCACAACTCATTTCATTAGGACTAATGTTTATATCAGGAATTTGTAATATTTTGTTCTTGTCTTTTTTGATTTTTTCGATTTGATTTCTAATTATATTTGTCCTATCGGACACATCCTTTATTTTTTTTACAGTCGGTGAATAATTTATCCAATCCACGGATTTAATAGACGATTCATTAAAAATCTGATTACTTATTATATCATTTTCTTGATTTGTATTTATACTCGCTTCTTTTATTTCCAATAAAGGAATTGGACTTAGTTTTGGCGATTCTTTATTTAAAAATAGAAATATTTTTAAATAAAGAATCCTTTGTGTTTTTTCTTTTACAACTAAGAGTTTTTTTTTTATTTCTTTCAAAACAGGTTTAAAAAAGGAAGGTCGTTTTCGGGGAGAACCAAAAGGACGTTCAGCTTCCAGTCCCCAAATTGTTAAAAAACAAAAATCATCTCTTTTTCTCTTCTTTTTCATTGGATCTCTATGATCCAACTCTACTTTAGCTCCATGCCAAGGTTCCAGGCAGAAAGGAAATAAAATCTTTATCTGAATACCATCTGTTAACCAATCTTTCGGAAATTCATTTTCTGACAATTGAACACCATTATAAGTGCATTTAACATGCATTTCGTTATGCCACGCTTTCCAATCCTTGCGCCATTCGGGAATTTGAAATAATAACATACGACCAACATTTTTAATTATTATTAATGAGGGTAATACGATATATTTTCTAAGAATTGATTGGGTTAGTAACAAACAACCTCGCAGTGGTTGAGCATAATCAGTATTATCCCACATTTCCGATATTCTTACTCGCTCATCCTCCGCTCTTTTTTCAGCTTGTTTTCTTTTTTCTTTTGTTTCTTGCGTTTTAGAATTTTCAATTTTTGATTCCCTGACTTTTTTTATTCTTATCCAATTTCTGAAAAAAAAATTAAGTAGTTTTGAAATACCAAAATAAGAAAAAAAAGTTATGTCTCCTCTGTCCAAAAAAAGTGGGGAACGCACTCTTGGTTGAAACAAACCCAAAATAGCGGTTTTACTTCGTTGAGCGCGCGTGGATCCCATGATTAGATCTCGGTTATAATCCGATTGTAGTGCATAACGTGTCAAATATAGTTCCTCTGGCTCATCCTTCTTTTCTTTATCGTTATCCTGATTACTAGTATTCTCTGTAGTATTACTTGTATTCCC